GTACAGGTACGACCAATCCACGGTTTCATAGAAATCAAAAATTCTTTTCAAATTTCATATTTCTGAACAAGAATTTCTCTCATCAGTTAAGTTATCCCATAGATCTATTAGTAATAGTAATTCCCGAATTGTCCCATGGATTTCCCTATTTCAATTGTATGACGTATACGCGTTATCCAAATAAATGGTTACTCTACTTTAAACTTTAATTTTATTATGGAATGATTATTATTCCATTCTTTTTCCTCCTTTTTTTGATCATAACCAAATCAAAACTTCTCGAATTACCAGAATCCATAGTAAAAAAAAAAAAAACAAAGTCCTTGGGTATTCGAATAGTAATAGTTTCGTTCATCAGTATACTACTAAATTTAAATTGGAATGAAATCTAATCTTATTCCATTCAAATATTGAATATCTCTCCTTGTCCAAAAGGGCACAATTTGAGTGGAAGGTCTACATTTTTTTTTTTAGAATCAGTCTATTTTTATATTTTTATGATATTTCGTACTACTGTATGATTCCTTTTTTGTGGGATTTGATTATTTTCCAAAAGGGAAAATGATAAGAATTATAGAATGGATTGCTAATTATGCCTAGATCTCGGATAAATGGAAATTTTATTGATAAGACCTCTTCAATTGTAGCTAATATCTTATTACGAATAATTCCGACAACTTCAGGAGAAAAAAGGGCATTTACCTATTACAGAGATGGTGCGATTTGATTCTTTTTTTTTTTAGCCCTTAGTCTGATAGAAATAGACGCGATTCGGGATAGAAAGAAACAAATTTTTGAAAGAAACCCACGCTTAGTGAAGGTGAAGTTTAGAGATAGAACAATTCCTTCTGTCGTGTATCCTCGATTGATGCAGCCTCAGATGCTTTAATTATCGATTTTAGTATTGAGCGAAAGGTTACGCCTATACTATAGGTTCTAGTTTGCGGGTTAATCCTACTCCACTAGTACAAATAGGCAGCATAGGGGAAGAAGCACTACTCCTAGGAATCAACAACACGAAAACTTTGTTATAAATTCCCCCTTTCCTTATCGATATCGGGACTAACAAGAATGGTTGGGACAACAAACATCCATCTCGTTCGTACTTTGGATACCCGTATAACCATCAAAGATCGTTGAAGTGACTAATTCCTGGAAATAGGAGGCGTTGAGGACAAAGAAATCGTTGGAGTTACCATTTCCATCTAGCACTAATATGATTGGTGTTAAGAAAAAACAAACCCTTTCGGGAAGGCTGGCTAGAGATTTCTTGTAAAAATACTAGTCCCTGTCAGTTCATAATGAGAATAGTGAAATTTTGATTACATAGATTATTTCCCACAGTACTTTATGCACAGGAGGGAGGAGCCGTATGAGATGAAAATCTCACATACGGTTCTGGAACGGAGATTCTTTGAATAGAGTGAACGACCGTAACGGATGTCGGCTCAATCCGAAGGAAATTATGCGGAAGCTTTACAGAATTATTATGAAGCTACGCGACTAGAAATTGATCCTTATGATCGAAGTTATATACTCTATAACATAGGCCTTATACACACAAGCAACGGAGAGCATACGAAGGCTTTGGAATATTATTTTCGGGCACTAGAACGAAACCCATTCTTACCACAAGCTTTTAATAATATGGCCGTGATCTGTCATTACGTGCGACTATCTCCACTATAGAACGAGGGAAAAACAGATAAAATCGGCTAGTAAATACTAGAAAAAAAATAGGCTTTCTACATATGCATCGTCCAAAGTAACGATTTTTATCAGCTGTAGCAAGGAAAGAGACTTCACGAGAACCAAAGAAGAAATAAGTACGCCTATATACTCTATGGATAAAGGATCGAATTGATATAGAAAGCACCGTAAAGATCAATTAGCAAGCTATTGGGTCGATACAGTTAAGAACTGCTTACTTATGTCATGATATGAGATAAAAGTTCGGAATCAACTTATGTAATAGAGTCGATCCACTAAGATATTGAGCAGCGGTGTAGTATCAAATCCCAAAGATAGTAAGTTCTTTTTTCTTATGGAGGAAAGTCTTTTTCAACGATTCTATATGAATTTCATATATGAAATGAAATCGAGATAGTTACCTTTCAGAAAATTTTAACAATATAGGGGGATATCTATTCTTCATTCTTCTGAAGGTGTGGGAGAAAAGATAAAACTGATTATTGATTAAATCAAAATTAGAGTTTGAAACTTATGTAATTAACTTCTTCTGGTTAACCCAAGAAAAATAGGATAGATTTCTTAGAAATCTAATTCAGTTACCATAGGGTAAATTAATAAGATGGGACACAAAAAGAATCGATTGATGAGCCGTATGAGGTAGGAAACTCTCAAGTACGGTTCTAAGGGAAGGAATTGACCCGCCTATTCCGACCGGGGAGAACAGGCCATTCTACAGGGTGATTCTGAAATTGCGGAGGCTTGGTCCGATCAAGCTGCTGAGTATTGGAAACAAGCTATAGCGCTTACT